AATGAATTGCCTGATAAAAGGATTATCTTGATAGGGTAAATTATATAATTTTTACAATTATCTTCATTATATTTAATAGAATTAAACTATTCCTAAAAGTATCAAAATCTTTTGTGCATCTTACACTAAAATATATTAAAAAGATAAGCTAATAAAGCTATTGGGTTCATACCCCACTTATAAAGGTACTAGTCCTTTTTTTTTTAATTGTAAAAAATTCTTATAAAAGATTATTCCTGATTTCCCTGATTAGAGGATCTTTATTAACTATTTCATCTTCTTCTTGGTTTGGGGCATGAATAGGGCTAGAAATTAATTTGTTGTCATTTATTCCCTTAATAATTGGCTCTAATAATTTATTTTCTGCAGAAGCAGCTTTAAAGTATTTTTTAACTCAAGCTTTAGCATCTTCTATTTTATTATTCTCTATTGTTATATTTTTTATATTAAATAATTGAATAAGAAGAAATTTTTCTATTTTTTCATCTTTATTAATTTCATCTACTTTATTCTTAAAAAGTGGAGCGGCCCCTTTTCATTTTTGATTTCCTAGAGTAATGGAAGGTTTAACTTGAAGAAATTGTGTTATTTTAATAACTTGACAAAAAATTGCCCCTTTAATATTAATTTCTTACTGTTTGAATTCTTATTTTTTTTATTTTATTATTTTTTGCTCAATTATTTTCGGATCTTTAACAGGATTAAATCAAACTTCAATACGAAAATTAATGGCTTTTTCCTCTATCAACCACCTAGGCTGATTAATTGCCGGGATATTATATTCTGAAAATTTATGATTTTCTTATTTTTTATTTTACAGTTTTTTATCAATTACTGTCGTTTTTTTATTAAATAATTTTAAAATTTTTAATTTAATACAATTATTCTCTTTCTTTAAATTTAATGCAGTAGAAAAATTTTTAATTTTTACCCCATTTCTTTCTTTAGGAGGATTGCCCCCTTTTCTTGGATTTTTCCCTAAATGATTGGTTATTCAATCTTTATTAGATATAAATTTAATTTTTATTCTATTAATAATGGTATTTTTTACTTTAATTACTTTGTTTTTTTACTTACGAATTTGTTACAGAGCTTTTATATTAAATCATAATGAAATTAATTGAAATTATAAAAAAAACTTTTATAATAAAAATTTTTTTTATTGTTTAATTTTTAATTTTTTTTCTATTTTTGGGTTATTCTTAATTTCTTTATTTTTTTTCATTATTTAAGTAAAGTTTTAAGTTAAACAAACTAATAGCCTTCAAAGCTATAAATACAAGAAATATCTTTTAAACTTTAGTATTTTTTATACTCCTTTAGAATTGCAGTCTAATATCATTAATTTGACTATAAAGTTATGATTAAAAAGACAATTTGTCTTATAAATAGATTTACAGTCTATTGCCTAAATTTCAGCCATTTAATCTCAAAAATTTGCAACAATGATTATTTTCTACAAATCATAAAAATATTGGAACTTTATATTTTATCTTTGGTGCTTGGTCAGGAATAGTAGGTACTTCCCTTAGTATCTTAATTCGAGCTGAATTAGGGCATCCTGGATCAATAATTGGAGACGATCAAATTTATAATGTAATTGTAACTGCTCATGCTTTTATCATAATTTTTTTTATAGTAATACCTATTTTAATTGGAGGTTTCGGAAACTGATTGGTACCTCTAATATTAGGGGCCCCTGATATGGCTTTTCCCCGAATAAACAATATAAGTTTTTGATTACTCCCCCCTTCTTTGACCCTTCTTCTTTCTAGTTCAATTGTTGAAAGTGGGGCGGGAACAGGATGAACTGTTTATCCGCCTTTATCTTCCAGAATCGCTCATACAGGGGCATCTGTTGATTTAGCAATTTTTTCACTTCATTTAGCAGGAATCTCTTCTATTTTAGGGGCTGTAAATTTTATTACCACTGTAATTAATATACGTTCTAGAGGTATCACTCTTGATCGAATACCTTTATTTGTTTGATCCGTAGTTATTACAGCTATTTTATTATTACTTTCTTTACCTGTTTTAGCTGGGGCTATTACAATACTTTTAACTGACCGAAATCTTAATACCTCTTTCTTTGACCCTGCCGGTGGGGGAGACCCTATTCTCTATCAACATTTATTTTGATTTTTTGGACACCCAGAAGTTTATATTTTGATTTTACCTGGATTTGGTATAATTTCTCATATTATTAGTCAAGAAAGAGGAAAAAAGGAAACTTTTGGTGCTTTAGGTATGATTTATGCCATATTAGCTATTGGTTTATTAGGATTTATTGTTTGAGCTCATCATATATTCACGGTAGGAATAGACGTAGATACCCGGGCTTATTTCACTTCTGCCACTATAATTATTGCAGTGCCAACAGGAATTAAAATTTTTAGATGATTAGCTACATTACATGGTACTCAATTCAATCTTTCTCCCGCTTTATTATGAGCCTTAGGGTTTGTGTTTTTGTTCACAGTAGGTGGTTTAACTGGTGTAGTTTTAGCTAATTCTTCTATTGATATTATACTTCATGACACTTATTATGTAGTTGCTCATTTTCATTATGTTTTATCTATAGGGGCTGTATTCGCCATTATAGCAGGTTTTATTCATTGATACACTCTTTTAACTGGATTAATCTTAAATGATGAATGACTAAAGGCCCAATTTATTGTTATATTTATTGGTGTAAATTTAACTTTTTTTCCTCAACATTTCTTAGGGTTAGCCGGAATGCCACGTCGTTATTCGGATTACCCAGATGCTTATACTTCTTGAAATGTAATTTCAACTATTGGGTCAACAATTTCTCTTTTTGGGACTTTATTTTTTTTATTTATTATTTGAGAAAGAATAACAACAAATCGTCTTCCTTTATTTCCTGTTCACCTTAATTCTTCTATTGAATGATACCAATCTCTTCCTCCTGCTGAACATAGTTATAATGAATTGCCTCTTTTAACTAATTAAATTATTTAATTTCTAATATGGCAGATTAGTGCAATGAATTTAAGCTTCATATATAAAGTAAAAACTTTTTTTAGAAGTAATGGCAACATGATTAAATTTAGGGCTACAAGACAGAGCTTCCCCTTTAATAGAACAATTAAATTTTTTTTATGATCATACTATATTAATTTTAATTATAATTACAATTTTAGTTGGTTATTTAATAACAATAATATTTTTCAATAAATTTACTAATCGGTTTCTTTTGCATGGACAAACAGTTGAAGTTATTTGAACAATTCTTCCTGCTATTGTTTTAATATTTATTGCCCTTCCCTCTCTTCGATTATTATACCTTCTTGATGAAATTAATGATCCTGCTATCTCTTTAAAAACAGTAGGTCATCAATGATACTGAAGTTATGAATATTCAGATTTTTTAAATATTGAATTTGACTCATACATAACTCCTTTAAATGAATTAGCTATTAATGGGTTTCGTTTATTGGATGTAGATAATCGCTTAATTTTACCCATAAACAACCAAATTCGTATTTTAGTATCAGCTGCAGATGTATTACATTCTTGAACAGTTCCAGCTTTAGGGGTTAAAATTGATGCAATACCCGGACGTTTAAATCAAACTAATTTTTTAATAAACCGACCTGGATTATTTTTTGGCCAATGTTCTGAAATTTGTGGGGCAAACCATAGTTTTATACCTATTGTTATTGAAAGTGTACCTACTAATTTTTTTATCAAATGAATTTCTAATATAAATTAATTTACATAAGGTGACTGAAAATAAGTACTGGTCTCTTAAACCATTTTATAGTAGTTTAATACCTACTCCTCATGAATAAAAAATTAGTTAAATCAATAACATTAGTATGTCAAACTAAAATTATTAAATTATTTAATATTTTTTAATTCCTCAAATAGCTCCTATTAGTTGATTAATTCTTTTAATTTTTTTTATCTTTATTTTAATTTTATTTAATATTCTAAATTATTATTGTTTTTTTATTAAAAGTAGTTCTCAAATTTCAGAAAAAAAAATCTTTAATAATAAAATCGACTTAAATTGAAAATGATAACTAACTTATTTTCAATTTTTGACCCTTCAACAACTATCTTTAATTTTTCTATTAATTGAATCAGAACTTTTATTGGGCTTTCTGTTATCCCTTGCTCTTACTGATTTTTTCAATCCCGATTCAATTTAATTTGAAATAATATTATCTTTTTATTACATAGAGAATTTAAAACTTTATTAGGCCCTCAAAGCCCTAATGGTAGAACTTTTATTTTTATTTCTTTATTTAGTTTAATTTTATTCAATAATTTTTTAGGACTTTTTCCTTATATTTTCACAAGAACAAGTCATTTAACTTTAACGCTTTCATTAGCTTTACCTTTGTGATTAACTTTTATAATTTTTGGGTGACTAAATCATACACAACATATATTTGCTCATCTAGTGCCTCAAGGAACTCCCGCAGCTTTAATACCTTTTATGGTTTGTATTGAAACTGTTAGAAATATAATTCGACCGGGGACTTTAGCAGTCCGATTAACAGCTAATATAATTGCAGGACATTTACTTTTAACTCTTCTAGGAAATACTGGAAATTCAATATCTATCGTATTCATTTCTTTTTTAATTTTTGGGCAAATTTTACTGCTCCTGCTTGAATTTGCCGTTGCTATTATTCAATCCTATGTTTTCGCAATTTTAAGAACTCTTTATTCTAGAGAAGTTATTTAATTTTTTAATGACAACACACGCTAATCATACATTTCATTTAGTAAACTATAGCCCCTGACCTCTTACAGGAGCAATCGGAACTTTTACGACTGTATCTGGTTTAATCAAATGATTCCATCAATATGACAATAGTTTATTTTTATTGGGAAATTTAATTATTATTTTGACAATATATCAATGATGACGAGATGTTTCTCGAGAAGGAACATTTCAAGGATTACACACTTATGCTGTAACTTTAGGATTACGATGAGGAATGATTCTTTTTATTCTCTCAGAAATTTTTTTCTTTATTAGTTTTTTTTGAACTTTTTTCCATAGTAGTCTTTCACCAACAATTGAATTAGGAAGTCTTTGACCCCCTATAGGAATTTTAGCTTTTAACCCCTTTCAAATTCCTCTGCTAAATACAGCAATTTTGCTTTCTTCTGGGATTACTGTTACATGAGCCCATCATGGTTTAATAGAAGGAAATCACTCTCAAACTACTCAAGGATTATTTTTTACTATTTTATTAGGAATTTATTTTTCTATACTTCAAGCATATGAATATATCGAAGCCCCTTTTACTATTGCAGATACTGTTTACGGCTCTATTTTTTATGTAGCTACCGGATTTCATGGACTCCATGTATTAATTGGGACAACTTTCTTATTAATTTGCCTAATCCGTCATATTAATTATCATTTCTCTCAATATCATCATTTTGGATTTGAGGCAGCTGCTTGATATTGACATTTTGTTGATGTAGTATGACTATTCCTTTATATTTCTATTTACTGATGAGGTAGATAAAATTTTTATTTATATAGTATAAAAGTATATATAACTTCCAATTATAAGGTCTAAAATTTTTAGTATAAATAATTTTTAGTTTGTTTTTATTAACCTTTATAATTCTTTTAATTGCATTAATTGTAATAATTTTAGCTTCTTTATTATCAAAAAAAACTATTTTAGATCGAGAAAAAATATCCCCATTTGAATGTGGTTTTGACCCTTTAAATTCTTCACGATTACCCTTTTCTATTCAATTTTTTTTAATTGCCATTATTTTTCTTATTTTTGATGTAGAAATTACTTTAATTATACCAATAATTATAATTATAAAATTCTCTAATTTAATTTATTGAACAATTACTAGAGTTATTTTTATTTTAATTCTTTTAGTGGGCTTGTACCATGAATGAAATCAGGGGGCTTTAAATTGAATAAACTAGTTAATTTTAAAAGTAGGATTATAGTTAACTATAACATTTGATTTGCAATCAAAAAGTATTGAAAATTCAATTTATCTTATAATTTAAATGGTAGATTTTTATAAAAAAATTTATTTAGAATACGAAGCGATAAATTGCAATTAGTTTCGACCTAATTTTAGGTGTTAAATGCATCCTTATTCTTTTAATTAAAGCCAAAAAAGAGGCTTATCACTGTTAATGGTAGAACTGGCAGATTGCCTAATTAAGAAAAAGAAATCTGAGGCTCAGAAAAAAGCTGCTAACTTTTTTTCTTAATAGTTAAACTCTATTAATTTTTCTTTATATTTATATAGTTTAATAAAAACATTACATTTTCACTGTAAAAAAAAGAAATTTTTCTTTATAAATTTACTATTTTAAGTTATTTATTATTCAAAAATTCAAAAATTTCTTTTACATCTTCAGTGTAACGCTCTAATTTATAAGCTATTTGAATTTATAAAAATATAAAACAAACTAAAAAAATCACTCAAAAAACAAATGTTAATAAGTAAATTTTTAAATTATTAGTTTGTAGAAATTGTATAAATTTTGAAAGATAAGCCATTAATTTATATAAATTTTGACCCCCAAAATATTCTGATCAACCCTGATCAAATCTCTTAATGACCGAATTTCCTAGTTCAAGAGGAAATTTCACTAAATTTGTTGTTGACAAAAAAGGTAAAAATCACATTGTTCTATTCAAAAAACAAAATAAGTACTTTTTTATTGACTTATTACTAAAATATAGAGAAACATTTGACAAAAAATATCCCATTAAACCCCCAAATAAACAGACTAATAAAGTTAAATTTTTTATAAAAATTCTTAAACAAATTATATCCGGCGAAGGGAAAATCAACCATCTCAACATAGCCCCTCCAATCACAGCTATCATTAATAAAATTAATATTCTTCGAGACATCCAGGAAATTCTATCATTTACTCTTATTGAGCCTATAGAATTTATCCCCCCAGAAAGGGAATAGTAAACTAATCGGAACGAATATATTACTGTAAGGCCCGTAGAAAAAAAGAAAAGAAAATAAGAAAATATATTGATAAAAGATAAACTAGAAATTTCTAAAATTAAGTCTTTTGAATAAAATCCAGCTAAAAAGGGAAACCCACATAAAGCCAAATTAGCAACATTTATGCACATGGTTGTAAAAGGTATTCTTAAAGTAAGCGCCCCTATAAATCGAATATCTTGAGAATTTTTTATATTATGAATTACGGCTCCAGCGCACATAAATAATAAAGCCTTAAATAAAGCATGAGTTAAAAGATGAAAAAAAGCTAGGATCGGGAATCCTATGGCTAAAATTCTTATTATTAGCCCTAATTGACTAAGTGTAGATAAAGCAATAATTTTTTTTAAATCAAACTCAAAATTGGCCCCTAACCCTGCTATAAACATTGTTAAGCCTCCTAAAAGTAATAAAATTTTACCAAAAATTGTTTCAACAAATAAAACATTAAACCGAATTAATAAATAAACCCCTGCTGTCACTAAAGTTGATGAGTGTACTAGGGCTGAGACAGGAGTAGGGGCTGCTATAGCAGCTGGTAACCAAGAAGAAAATGGAATTTGAGCTCTCTTAGTTATAGCAGCTAAAACTACTAAAAAAGCAATAATTTCTATTTCTGTATCATTTTTTATAATTTCAATATAAAAAATATAATTTCAACTTCCATAATTTAACATTCAAGCAATAGCTATTAATAACGCTACATCCCCAATGCGATTTGATAAAGCAGTAATTATCCCTGCATTAAAAGATTTCACGTTTTGAAAATAAATAACTAATAAATACGATACTAACCCTAATCCATCTCACCCCAATAAAATTCTAATTAAATTAGGGCTAATAATCAATATTATTATAGAAAATACAAATAATAACACTAATAAAATAAATCGGTTAATGTTTAATTCATGGCTCATATAATCTTTTCTATAAAGAATAACTAAAGCAGAAATAAATAAAACAAAAGATATAAATAGTAAACTTATCCAATCAAATAAAAAAGTTATAACAATAGAAGATGATTGAAAAGAAATTAATTCTCACTCAATAAAAAAAACAAAATTTTTTATTAAAAAGGTCAAACTAATAAAAAATAAACTTCCTCTAATAATAAATAATAAAAAAAATCTAATAAAACAAATTGAAAAATAAAACACGATCTAAAATGAATTTCTCATATCTTTGATACCACAAATCAATATTTTTTATTAAACTATTTAAATTATTTATTATAATCATAATAAACAGCTTTCTCTTTTCAAAATTAATAAATTCAAAGGAAATCAGTGTAAAAGTAATACTAAAAATTCACGAATATAGCCCGATGAAAAAGAAAATACCCCAGAAAATACTTTTCCGTGTTGTCTATAAGAATATAAATAAAGTGTATAGGCAGCTCTAAAAAAAGATACTATTGACAAAGCTAATATGGTTACTCAAGATCACCCTACTAGGCTATTTAAAAGACAAATTTCCCCTAATAAATTAATTGAAGGGGGAGCTGCTATATTTCTAGAACTTAACAAAAATCATCACAAAGCTAAACTAGGTATAAAATTTAATAATCCCTTATTAATCAATAAACTTCGTCTTCTAGAACGTTCATAAGATATATTTGCTAAACAAAATAAACCTGAGGAACAAAGCCCATGAGCAATTATTAAAGTATAGGCTCCGCTTAAACCTCAAAAAGAATACGTTATTAAACCTCCTAAAACAATTCCTATATGTGTGACTGAAGAATACGCAATTAAAGCTTTTAAATCTGTTTGACGTAAACAAACTAATCTTACTAAAGTACCTCCAATTAATCTTACTGAAACTCACCAATAACTAAAAGTTAGTCCTCTAAATATTAAAAAAGGAAACACACGAATTAGTCCATAACCTCCTAATTTTAATAAAATACCAGCTAAAATTATCGAACCCGCTACTGGAGCTTCTACATGTGCTTTTGGTAATCATAAATGAACCAAAAATATAGGCATTTTTACTAAAAACGCAAAAATTATTGTTAAATAAAATAATTTATAATAAATAAAAAAATTTGTTAAAATAAAAAAATTTATAGTTTTATACTCAACTATTAAATAAAAAATTGACACCAATAAAGGTATTGAAGCTAATAATGTATAAAACAATAAATAAAGCCCAGCTTGTAAACGTTCTGGTTGATATCCTCAACCTAAAATTAAAAATAAAGTAGGAATTAAACTTCTTTCAAAAAAAAGGTAAAATAAGAATAAATTATAAACTCTAAATGTTAGAAAAAGTATTACTAATAAAAATAAAATAAAAAATAAAAAAAATCTTCTATAATTTTTTTTATTAAAAATTGATTCTCTTGCAGTAATTATAAGAGCACAAATCCAAATTCTTAATAAAATTAAACCATAAGAAATAATATCTATCCCTAAAAAGTATCTAATTCTAGACTCAAAATTATTGACAAAGCAAAAACTAATTATTAAAAAAAATACAAAAAATATTAAATTTTGAACCATTCAATAATTAGTTTTTTTAAAACATACAGGAATCAAAAATATTAAAAAAAATAAAAATTTTAACATTGAAGAATCGAAAATGAATTAAAATAATCATTTCCATGAGTGCGAATTATGGCTACTAAAACTGAAAGACCTAGAACCCCCTCACAAACTCTAAAAACTAAAAATATTAATCTAAAATAAGCCTCATAATTAAAAATATTTAAGTAAATAAATAAAAAAAGAAATAATCTTAATACCATAAACTCTAAGCTTAATAATGTCGCTAATAAATGTTTTCGTCTTGAAATAAACACAATTCTTCCTCTAAAAAATAAATAAATTGGCAAAATTCAATTTAAAATTATTAACATTTGTTTTAGTAGTTTAATGAAAACATTGGTCTTGTAAATCAAAAATAAAAATTATTTTTTTTAAAACTTAGGAAAAAAGGAAACCCTTTATCATTAATACCCAAAATTAATATTTTTTATAAACTATTTCCTAATATTTTTCAAATTATTATTTCTATTATAAGAATAATCACAAGAACTATTTTTATAAATATAAAACATCCATTAGCCATAGGATTAATTCTAATACTTCAAACTTTACTAATTTGTTTAATTTCTGGTTATTACAATAAAACTTTTTGGTTTTCTTATATTTTATTTTTGGTATTTTTAGGAGGAATGCTAGTTTTATTTGTTTATGTAACTTCTTTAGCATCTAACGAAATGTTCCAATTTTCTATAAAAATTTTTTTTATCTCTATAATCTTTATTTTTTGTATTTATATGATATCTTTAATTTGAGCTGATAAGTTAATTTTATTAAATAATATCTTTAATTTTGAAATTGATTCTTTTAATCATTTTACAAAAAATTTAATTAAAGAAAATTCATTAATTTTAAGAAAACTATTTAATTATCCAACAAATTTAATTACTATCTTAGTTATTAATTATTTATTTTTAACTTTAATCGTAAGTGTAAAAATTACAAAAACATTTAAGGGACCTTTACGGCCAAAAATTAATTAATCTAAATAATGAACAAACCATTACGATTAAGACATCCTTTGTTTAAAATTATAAATAATGCCTTAGTGGATTTACCCGCTCCTTCAAATATTTCAGCTTGATGAAATTTTGGGTCTTTATTAGGATTATGTCTAGTTATCCAAATTCTTACAGGTCTTTTTCTTTCTATACATTATACAACAGATATTGAAATAGCTTTTAATTCTGTTAATCATATTTGTCGAGATGTAAATTACGGCTGACTATTGCGGACTCTTCATGCTAATGGAGCTTCTTTTTTCTTTATTTGTATTTATTTGCACATCGGGCGGGGAATCTATTACGGATCTTTTACATACACCCCTACTTGATTTGTTGGTGTAATTCTTTTATTTTTAGTTATAGGGACAGCTTTTATAGGATATGTACTTCCTTGAGGGCAAATATCTTTTTGGGGGGCTACAGTAATTACAAATTTACTTTCGGCTATCCCTTATTTAGGGACAGATTTAGTCCAATGATTATGAGGAGGATTTGCGGTTGATAACGCAACTTTAACCCGATTTTATTCTTTCCATTTTTTATTCCCATTTATTGTTGTTGCTTTAACTATAATTCATTTATTATTTTTGCATCAAACAGGGTCTAATAATCCTTTAGGAGTAAATAGAAATAGAGATAAAATTCCGTTTCACCCTTACTATACCTTCAAGGATATTTTCGGATTTATTTTTATATTAATAATTTTAATTTTATTAACTTTAATTTCCCCTTATGGATTAGGTGATCCTGATAATTTTATCCCAGCCAATCCCTTAGTAACTCCGCCCCATATTCAGCCTGAATGATACTTTCTCTTTGCCTACGCTATTCTTCGTTCTATTCCTAATAAATTAGGAGGAGTGATTGCTTTAGTAATATCAATTGCTATTCTTTTTATTTTACCCTTTACTAATCTTAATAAATTTCAGGGTACACAATTTTATCCAATTAGTCAGATTTTATTTTGATTTTTATTAGTTGTTGTTATTCTTTTAACTTGAATCGGGGCTCGCCCTGTAGAAGATCCTTATGTAATAACAGGACAAATTTTTACTGTACTCTATTTCTTAAACTTTCTAATCCACCCAATTATCATTAAATGATGAGATTACCAATTAAACTAATTAAAAATTAAATTTTTATTTTTATAGTTAATGAGCTTGTAAAAGCATTTGTTTTGAAAACATAAGAAAGAATTTTAACATTCTATTAACTTAAATAATTACTTTTTTTAATTAACTATTAAAATTAATATCTTAAGAAAATTTTTAATCCAATAAATAGTAAAATATAATTTAAAGAAAAAGGTAAAAATCTCTTTCAAGCTAAATATATTAACTTATCATACCGAAAACGAGGTAGAGTCCCTCGTATTCAAATAAATAAAAAAGAAACTATAGTCAATTTAATAAAAAATAAAAATGAATAAATATCAGAGCCCAAAAAAATTACTCTAAATAATATTCTTATAAATAAAATTCTTGCATATTCGGCTAAAAAAATTAAAGCGAATCCTCCTCTTCTGTATTCAACGTTAAACCCAGACACTAATTCAGATTCACCTTCAGCAAAATCAAAAGGAGTGCGATTTGTCTCCGCTAAAGAAGTTGCAAATCAAACTAGTCTTAAAGGAAAACATATAAAAAAAAATCATATATATTTTTGATACGAACAAAAAGATAAAAAATTATAATCCCCAATTAAAAAAATTAAAGATAATAAAATTAAAGCTAATCTTACTTCATAAGAAATTGTTTGAGCGACAGCCCGAATCCCCCCAAGTAATGCATAACTAGAATTAGAGGATCAGCCTGCAGCCATAACTCTATAGACCCCTATTCTTGTACAGCATAAAAAAAATAACACCCCTAAATTAAAAGAATTTATTTTAATTAAAAAAGGCATACAAGATCAAACTAAAAGAGCTAAAAATAAAGAAATCACTGGAGAAAAATAATATCTTAAATAATTTGAAACAAAAGGGTAAGTTTGTTCTTTTGTAAATAATTTAATTGCATCACTAAAAGGTTGGGGAATTCCTAAAAATCCCACTTTATTCGGACCCTTCCGAATTTGAATATACCCTAAAACTTTTCGTTCTATTAAAGTTAAAAAAGCAACTCCAACTATCACACAAATAATTATTAATAATCCACTAATAAAAGGTATAAATAAATCTATTATTATCAATATTGTTTGTAATATTTAATATTTTACATATATAAATTCTAAATTTATAGCACTAATCTGCCAAAACAATTTAATTAATTAATTTTTTTCATTCTTTAAAATTTTAAATTTAAATATTTGGTCCTTTCGTACTAAAATATTTTAATTAATTAAAGATAGAAACCAACCTGGCTTACGCCGGTCTGAACTCAGATCATGTAAGAATTTAAAGGTCGAACAGACCTAAATTTTAAACTTCTACACCTAAAATAATTCTTAGTCCAACATCGAGGTCGCAATCTTTTTTATCGATATGAACTCTCTAAAAAAATTACGCTGTTATCCCTAAAGTAACTTAAATTTTTAATCATAATAATGGATCAATTAATCATATATAAATGTTTAAAATTTTTAAAAGTTAATTAAATCTTAATATCACCCCAATAAAATAATTATTTTTATTAAATTTTAATTTTTCTTTATAAATAAAATAAAAATAATTATAAAGATTTATAGGGTCTTCTCGTCTTTTAATTTAATTTTAACTTTTTAATTAAAATATAAAATTCAATTTTAAATTTTCTTGATACAATAAATATTTCATTCAACCATTCATACGAGCCTTCAATTAAAAGACTAATGATTATGCTACCTTTGCACGGTCAAAATACCGCGGCCCTTTAATTTAAAATTTTTCAGTGGGCAGGTTAGACTTTTTAAAAATTATCTAAAAAGACATGTTTTTGATAAACAGGTGAATATTTAAATTTGTCGAATTAATTAAAATAAACCTTTCAATTTTTATTTTATTAAACAATTTTTATTTACTAATTTAATCATTATTTCTTTACTTTTAAAATTAAAGTAAATATTTTAATAAAAAATTAATTTTTCACTAAATATTTTTTATTTTTAATAAATTATAACATAATTTTTAAAAATGACTAATTATAAGCCTATTTTTTTAAAAAAATATTTTAAAAATATAATTATTTATTTTAAAGCTCATCCCTTAAAATATTTACATAAAAGTCTCATTAATTTTATTTAAATTAAATTAATAAATTTTTATGTAAAAATTAAATTTTTTTCTTAAAAAACTAGATATATTTAAGAACGAATAACGTTTTATTTCTAATAAATCATTTTTAATATTTATTTTACAATAACTAAATTAATTTATTAGATCTCTTAAACTCGAGAAATTTAAATTTTTAAAATTTTATTAATTAACCCTGATACACAAGGTACAAAAAATGAATTTTTCTTTTATAATAAAAATTTTTCAAATTATTTCAATTTTTTTATACAATACTATTAAACTATTATAAAAATTATTATTTCTTTATAAAATACTTAAACATTAAAGCTAATAAAATTATTTTTAAAAATAAATTATCTAAACAAAAATTTTTAATAAATAAATATTAATTCAATTTAAAATGATTTGCACATTTTTATTTTCGATGTAAACAAAATGCTTTACTAATTAAGCTTTAAATTGTTTTTCTAGATACACTTTCCAGTACATCTACTATGTTACGACTTGTCTCATTTTAATAAATATAATGAGAATGACGGGCGATATGTGCATATTTTAGAGCTAAAATCAATTTATCTTTATAAATAAAATTTACTATCAAATCCACTTTTAAACTTTTATTTCCCAAAATTATTCATTTACTTATGTTATATTGTAATTCATAGCCTCTTAAATATAAACTGCACCTTGACCTGACATAATCAAAATTTTTAATTTAAGAAAATTATTTTCTCTTTTAAGATATTCTGAAGACGGCGATATACAAATTAATTAATTTAAGTAAGGTAAACGAGGGTTATCGATTATGGTACAAATTCCTCTGAATAGACTAAAATACCGCCAAATTTTTTAAATTTAAAGAATTTATCTATTAATATTTTAGTATTTTATTTTAACTTTTTTAATAATAGGGTATCTAATCCTAGTTTTTCCTAAAAATTTCATAGCTTAAAAATTTTTTATTTTTAAAATAAATTAAATTTTAAAATTTCACTTAAAAAATTTCATTTTATTTTAATTTTATATTTATAGTTTAACTAATACTAATAAAATTTATTTTTATTATTTGTGTAACCGCGGTAGCTGGCACAAATTTAACCAATACAAAAAAAAATTTCTATATCTAACTATAATTAATTGTATAATATTAATTACTGCGAATAAAATTTATTATTAAATTTTTAAAATTAATTTATTTTCAATTTTTATATTACATGTAAAAAAATTTTAGAATAAATTTTATAATTAAAATAAAATTAATTGTTAAAAAAAATATTTTAAAATTGTTACTATTTTTAATTTTTCTGCTGAAGTTTAATAAGTTAATGAAATTGAGTAATTAATAAAATTAATTAAAAATTTTCTTTTAATAACTAAAAAAAGCGCAATTCCTCCCTATTTTATTAGGAATTTTATCAGATTATTAAAATTTTCTAACAAAACTCCTCTAAGCAAAGCCATTAAATTTAAACTTATCAGCAAATTTTTTGACTAATTAAAATTTTCTAATAAATTTAACCCCTTAATTTAAATTTATCAGAAAAACTTTTAACTAATAAAAATTTTTATTAATTTTAACTTTTTAATTCTTACAAAATAATAAATTTTCTTGATTTTTCCCTTTATTTTTTTTTTTTTTTATATAATTTTTTTTAAAAAATATTTATTATTTAATACAAATTTTTAAAAATATAGGTCTTAATTTTAAAAATTAAAAAAATTTAATTTAAATAATTTAATTTAGTAATAATAAGAAATAGTGCAGGATTTTTTTTTTAATTTAAAGTAAATTATCCTAAATTTTACTAAATTTAATTATTAAGTTAAAAAATATCATTTTATTTTTTCGTTTTTATTTTTTTTAATTTTTTAAAAAAATTATATAAAAATTTAATATTATTAATTAAATATTTTATTCTATAACGTTTATATTAACAGATATATTGTTTATTTAAATACATATATATATATATATAATATATTGGATAAATGTTTAATATATTAATTAAATTATTATAAATTATGTTGTTAAAAAATTTCAATTCCTATAAGAGCTATTAGGAATATTAAAAATCTGTTAATTATTTAATTTTATATAAATTTAAATTTATAAACATTTATATTAAATATAGATGTTTTATTATTTAGATTAAACTATATAAACTATAAATAGATATTATTTTTTTATTTTAAATTTAATTTCATTTATGAAATGAATAATTAATTATTAAAAATTTAATTAATTTTAAGAAAAATTATTTTTATAATAGTATTTCTTTATAATTCCTGCACCATTCGTTTAAAATTTTCTAAAAGAATAAAAAAA